AAAAGTTATAAATATATACAAGCCACTACCACCTACCACCCCTTTACTTAATACTTTATCCTTTACTTTATACTTAATTACCTCTCGTTTGATTAGGTCGAAGCTGCGTAAAAACCCACTTTCTGCAGGTCTTTACCTTCTCTTCGGGATCGAACATCAATTGTAACGATTCGATAGACGGCCCATTGAGATAGGTGTAAATGAAGAATACCCCTTTTCTCTTCGTACGGCTCGCGAACAAAGAATTTGATTCGAAGTTTTTTCTATGTCTCTTTATAGAATTAGACTAGGATTGAGCAGTAACCAGTCGTACTGATAACTCAAGTTAGATAACTCTCAAATAGCCCTAAAAGGAAAATGATTAGACAATTTCTTTTATTGAGTGGTCTTTACACCTTTTTTTTTGACAGAAGGAAATCAAAAAATCCTACGGCTGATCAAAAAGGTTTAATTCATTCTAACCTCTATGATATAGATATATAGCTTTCTTCTAGAATTCTAATATAGATATATTCTTTTCTAAAGAATTCTCTATCTTAAAGTCTAAAAGATTCCATTTCACTTCTAAAAATGATTTCAAATATCCAGAATTTTTTTATTTTTTATTTAATGAATAAAAATACATTGATTAGATCTTTGATATGGAATTCCGTATATACCCTTTATTAGGTATTAGAAGGTATTAGATTAGTTAAATTAGTTCGATTTTTGTTAATGAGATTCGAGCAGACGAAGGTAGTTAAATACCTTCGTTTAATAATTAACTACTACCAGTTCCTCCGGAATACTTGGACAGAAACCAAAAGGTCGATTCATATGATCTGGCTAGGGATAAAGTCAAACAAGTCCCGATTAAGTTGCTCCTATTTTTGGTAGGCTAAAAAAGTCTAAACCATAAAAGTCAAATACCTCGTCTGCGGGATTAAAAAATAGAGAGGAACTCCAACACTTCAAATAGTAATAACGGAGATAAAGGATATGCTCTGGGACGGAAGGATTCGAACCTCCGAATAGCGGGACCAAAACCCGTTGCCTTACCGCTTGGCCACGCCCCATTTAGATTTCTATTCGACACGAATAATCAATAATATTACTATTTATTTTATATCAACTTCAAGATAAATAGCTATAGAGTAGATTAAATTGTTATTAAGATTTTAATATGTGTAAATGTAAATATAGAATGTAACTAAATTTATTGATCATTAGATAGAATTCAATTAAGATATTGTATGAAAAGTATGATTTCTTCGATTCTCTTTTGAGAATTGAAGGACTTTTGATTGGGCGGATTCAAAAGAAAAGAGGGACTCTTTGTCTCCTTTCATTTTACCTTTTACCTATATTTATATTCTATAAATAACTCAATCAAAATGGAATTATCTCACAGAACAAAACGTCTGCTATGCTTAATATTTGTAGTTTGATAGGGATCTGTCATTACGCCTTTTTTTCATATTCAAGTAACTTTTTCTTCGGAAAATTGCCCGAAGCCTATGCTTTTTTGAATCCAATCGTAGATTTTATGCCCGTCATACCTGTGCTATTTTTTCTCTTAGCTTTTGTTTGGCAAGCTGCTGTAAGTTTTCGATAAGATATTTAATTTGAAAATCGCCTATAAAATTACTGCTTTCCTTTAGTTGAAAAAAAAATTATAACAATTGATAGGATCATATATGTTTTAGAGTACGAACCCCTCAATTCAACTTGTTGGTTAGTCGGAATAAACCCGACCCCCGGTTTATTTTTTAATTTTTGAACCCATTTCGAGTGAAAGCCACGTATTATTCTTATTTATTATTCTTTTTCTATTAATTAGGTAATTAATTCGGACCCCCGCAATAACGAATTTCGGATATAAAAAATCTTTTTCTATTTAGAATTTTGTTAGTGGTATTCACAGAGGATATGTGGTAGAAAACTGTAGGACCTATTCTATTTTTTTTTTTATTATCTTGGAGATTTTAGAATGCTTACTCTCAAACTCTTCGTTTACACAGTAGTGATATTTTTTGTTTCTCTCTTCATCTTTGGATTCCTATCTAACGATCCCGGACGTAATCCTGGGCGTGAAGAATAAAAGATATCTTTCTTTTAGATTTTTTGAGGATTTTTTTATGTTTAACTAAGAACAAAAAGTATTTGGACAATTCGAAAAAAATAAAGTTATCAACGGAAGAGGAAAGAGAGGGATTCGAACCCTCGGTACGAATAACTCGTACAACGGATTAGCAATCCGTCGCTTTAGTCCACTCAGCCATCTCTCCCAATTGAAGACGCTGCTAAATTACACAAAAAGTAAGGAATATTTCTTTCTCTATTATATAGATATTATCTATTATATAGATATTATATAGATATGTACACTTTTTAGCAGCAATTTTATTTCATTAAATAAAAAAGGGGCTGTAAAGTACCAACAAAACAATATAAAAAAGTAAAAAAAAAAGACTTCTCCTTTTTTGATCTTGTTCAAAAGACCCGTCTTTTTTTTATTACC